CTGATAACTCTCCAACAGAATATGAGAAGAGAAAGATCCTTTACATAAGGAACTATGGATTCTAAGTCTTCTTTGCCATCTCTGACGACGAGCCAACAATTCAGTGTGCTTTTTTTGCTTATTGAACCAATTTTCATTGAAAGATGAAGAAGGATACTTATCTAGGTCTAGGTCAGACCTCTTCTCAAACAATTCTCGACGTGAAAACCAAAAGTCCAGCCGTATGACTACCAAAAAGAATGGCTGCGGAGGTTCCCAAATGAATCGGTTTATTAGAAAAACGCTTTGTTCTTTGGAAAATCTCTCTTTTTTCTGGTACAGAATTGTTCCACTCTGCAAGAACTCCGAATCTTTCTCTTGAAGCTCCTCCTCTTGAAGCTTATCTTCCTCGTGATCAAGAGGCCACTTGCCCTGAAAAGACTCGGCCCAATAAAGAAATCCGGATTTCATATGGATATTCTCAATTTCGAGATTATCAAATAGATAGCGCCTTATTTTAGCAGACCGAACTATTTGAAACTATTTGATTGAAGAAATCGTTTTCTATCTCTTGCGGGTTCACCGCTTCGTGCCCTTCTTCAAACTCCGATTCGTCTATTTCATTTCTCAATCTATCATAATGGATAGAAAAAGATTTCTGTTGCATCATATCTAACGGATTCCTTGGTTCGGACCGAAGAAGTAATGTCTCACTGAAATTTTTTTCTATCCTTTTCTCCCATTACAAAAGAAAGAGTTCAAATCTTCGCACTTATCACTTATCAGAGTCCATTTCATAAGGATCTTCTCACTTATCCGAGTCCATTTCATAAAAATCTTCTCAAGAATTACCCATGGTATATCAAAAATATCTTGAATTTTTGATACCAAGTTTGGTAATATCAAGTTGAAATAAATCTCGGAAAGGATGGATCTTATAAGTTTGAACCCACTCGTAGTTAAGATCGTGGGGAGATATTTTTTGTAAATATTGCACTCGTAGTAATAAATATTATCTTTTTATCTTTAATATCTCCCTCGAAAATGATCACAGAAATCAGATCTTTTTTTTTTTAAGGTTATCTTGATCCTACGTTTATTAACATATTTTTTTTTGCTTCGAAAACGAAAAAGACTCCAGTTTTCTTTCTTTCCGGATGGTAAAGATTTCTTAGAACATGGATTTTATTAACACTCCATGTTTGAATTGACACTGAGATACGGATGCAAGTTCTTAACTTTTGAATCAGATCGATTCATATATGATGAATAAAATCTCCAAAGAATTTCTAAAAAGTCCGTGATCGAGGAACTTTCTCTATAGCTATAGAATTTTGGATCGGCTGTAATTGGATCAAAATTTCTTGGTGGCGAGATGAAAGATCTTAAGGATTCCAGATTGGATTTCTTTGGATAAAGAGTCCTTGGAAAAACAAAAGATCCGTAAAACTTATTATAAATTTTTCGATAGAATTTAGATAATTTATACATAAAAGACTTGTACAAATTATCTCTTGTGTTACCCCTTTGTGGAAAATCCTGATCGTGAGGTATTTGTGTGTCAGAGATTCGCAGAGAAAGAGTCAAAAAAAATTGTTTTTTTTTTACCGACGTACAAAGAAGAAATTATTTTGTTGCGAATAAACAATATAATTCTTTTCAATTGGCTGGAATTTTCTACTTCAATGAGATTCGATCTTGTTAAATCATATTCAATATTGCATAAGATATTTTTTCCTTTCCTAATAAACCGATTTCCCAACCACACATTGTCGAACCAAAAATTCGATTCGTGCGGATTCTTCCCCCAACTAACCATCGTATGGATCATGTATACACAACAATAGAAATTCAAGATCTTTGTTATTTCTATCTTTGAATGAGATTTGAATTCCAGCTACGGTTTCATTACAAATCAAGTCCCTATTTTTTATGATCAGGTTTCTCGACCACCAGGAACTCCGAATGATACAGATATACTTTTTCTTTCTTGGAAGAACACAATGAATTTCTTCTCCATCCATAAAAAAACTCCCAGAAAAGGTTTTTCCTTTTGGAAGCGAAACAACCAAGTTATTGGAAGAACAAAAAGATTCTTCCCTGCATTCAACCGAACTAAGAAGCCCCCTCAAATCGAGATTTTTTCTTTCTATTAGATTTTGATTGTGGACACGATAGAGAAAGACTCCTGCTAGAACAAAAATCAAAGTCTTTAAAAAATTCTTTACGACAGCCTGCATTTGGCCGAAATCAATGAGAGTTTTCATGATCCTCCATATTTTTCTTATTTATTTTATATATATACGATAAAAATGAAAAATATTTTCTTTTTATTCGTATTGTATTTATTAAGTAATTTTTTCTCGTATTAACGAATTTTTTATCATAAACGAAATTTTTCTAGTATTGTATTAACGAATTAGCTATTTTAGAAACCTAAAGGTTTGCACTCATTAGAAGATCAGAACAGACAGATAAAAAAGCTGATTCCATTTTATTGCTGCAATGATTAATTGCATATTAATCTCGATTCTGGAAGTAACTATAATAAAAAGAAAATATAAGGCGGCTTTTACTTTTAATATCCATTTTTCGAATTGAATTCAAAAAAAAGTGAAGGAATCACAATCCTTTCAATTCTAAGATATATCTCTGTTCTGTCTTTTTTCATTCATATATTTGATATCAAGAAAAGATTAAGTAATACAAATCGTATCAATTAAGACATATATCATTTTTTTTTCATATTGAAATTTGAGAAATTTGACTTCGTGCTCCGAATGAATGATGGTTTACTCAATACAATATCTCTTCGGCGAAACAGCGGATATCTTGATCGGGGAAGAGAACGGGTCAATCTCATATGACCCAATATGTTTGACAAGTCACACTATATGTCAAGCCAAGCTTTTCGGTTCCAGGACGGCGAAAAGATACTTTTGGTATTCCTATACTCAAAAATTTCAACCAAAAAATGCATATCCTTTATTCACTTAAATAAGGAAAGGTGAAAATCCATGATTTCTTGTCTTCATTCCTTTTTCTTCTATTTGATACATCGATTTTGATACACCGATTTCTTCTCTTTGATTTTGATACATGGAAGGGTTTTTTGATAGAGTAAGACAGAATGGATTCAAAAAAACTGTAACGAAAGGATTGATCATTCGAATAAGTATCCATTTATTCTCCAATAATGCAATCTTCCCCTTGCGTATTGGTACTTATCGGGTATAGAATAGATCTGCTTCTCTTTGTTCTTACGAACAGAGTTGTTCCCTTATTTTTCTTTTCAATGAGATGAAATAAAAATGAACCACAGAATCTACTAAAAAAAAGTTTAGGTACACAATATATCGTCTTCTTAGTTTAATACGTACGATAAAATCAAGTTTCTATTTCTCTTTGATAAAGGGGTATTTCCATGGGTTTACCTTGGTATCGTGTTCATACTGTCGTATTGAATGATCCCGGTCGACTGCTTTCTGTTTCTATAATGCACACAGCTCTAGTTGCTGGTTGGGCCGGTTCGATGGCTTTATACGAATTAGCTCCTCTGACCCCGTTCTTGATCCAATGTGGAGATTATGATCAGAAATATTATTTCATTAATTGCATCCATGGCTGAATGGTTAAAGCGCCCAACTCATAATTGGCAAATTCGTAGGTTCAATTCCTACTGGATGCACCCTAATAGGAAGGGTCAAAAAGTCTATCGGAATTGGCTCAATGGGATCTTCCATAACGAATTAATTGGTATAGTATATTCATACCCTAACATAGGAAGAGTAAGAACTAGAATTCTGATCGATACTAAAACTCATAGGGAAGAAAATGGATTTATGGATGGAATCAAATATGCAGTAGTTAGAGGAAAAAGTCTTCGCTTATTGGGGAAGAATGAATCTTTAATGAAATACCAAAATCCAGAGGATGTATTTGCGCGATAGGCTCATTTATGGACTTATTGTGAAAATTGTAAGACATCCATTTACAAAAAATATGCACAAAAAAACAAATCTATTTGTCAACATGGTGCATTTCATTTACCAATGGAGAGTTTAGATCGAATCGAATCTTTGATTGATTGATTCGGGTACTTGGGATCCTACGGATGAGAATATAGTTTCTATTGATCCCTATGAGATTCTTAGAAAAAAGAAAGAGAAGAATACATAGAGGAATAGATTTCTATATATAGAAATATATATATATATTATATATATATATATTTTTTTTAATAAAGGAGAAATTCTCCTAAGATACCGAGAGGAAGGAGAAGTAGATAACCATTTGTTCAACAATGACAAATTATTACACGAGGAAGAACTTGAAGACCTTGTATACATACTTCTAATGTCGAATCAGGATCAACAAAGAAAGAAATCAAGGATTGAGTCGAACTAAGGTAATAGCTATGAATAGTCATCTTCTACCCCTTTCGGGGTAGAAGAATGGCACCTATTATGGGACATACAATGCATTACAGGCGTATGATCATTACGCTTCGACCGGGTTATTCTATTCCACCTCTTCTAGAGATTCTTTATTCTATTCCACCTCTTCTAGAGAAAAGAACTTAAAGAAAAATACTTAATAACACGGCGATACATTTATACAAAACTTCTAGTCGGAGCACACGCAATGGAGCCGTAGAAAGTCAAATGAAATCCAATCCACGAAATAATTTGATCTATGGACGACATCGTTGTAGTAAAGGTCGTAATGCCAGAGGAATTATTACCGTAAGGCATAGAGGGGGGGGTCATAAGCGTCTATACCGTAAAATCGATTTTCGACGGAATCAAAAAGACATATCTGGTAGAATCGTAACCATAGAATACGACCCTAATCGAAATACATACATTTGTCTTATACACTACGAGGATGGTGAGAAGAGATATATTTTACATCCCAGAGGAGCTATAATTGGAGATACCATTTTTTCTGGTAAAGGAGTTCCTATATCAATGGGAAATGCCCTACCTTTGAGTGCGGTTTGAACTATTGATTTACGTAATTGGAAGTAACCAATTAGGTTTACGACAAAACCTAGAAATCGATCACTAATCCATTTGGAGTACCTCTATGGAATAGACCTCAACAGAAAACTGTTGAGTAAGGGCAGCAAGTGATTGAGTTCAGTAGTTTCTCATAGAAAATTATTGACTCTAGAGATATGGTAATATGGAGAAAATTGTTTGAAGCACGCACAGAACTGGAAGCGCCCCTTCTTTCAAAGAGAGGAGGACGGGTTATTCACATTTCATTTGATGGTCAGAGGCGAATTGAAAGCTAAGCAGTGGTAATGAAGATCCCCCGAAGAGATGTCTCCTACGTTACCCGTAATATGTGTAAGTATCGACGTAATTTGATAGAGTCATTCGGTCTGAATGCTACATGAAAAACATAAGCCAGATGACGGAACGGAGAGACCTAGGATGTAGAAGATGATAATATGAATGATTCGGGAGATTAGGATTCCTAAATATCCACTCATGTGATACTTCATTATACGATGAAAAGATCTATTTTTTTCTATATCATCATATACATCTAGAAAGCCGTATGCTTTGGAAGAAGCTTGTACAGTTTGGGAAGGGGTTTTTTTGATAAAAAAGAAGAATCTACTTCAACCGATATGCCTTTAGGCACGTCCATACACAACATAGAATTCACACATGGAAAAGGCGGACAATTAGCTAGAGCAGCAGGTGCTGTAGCGAAACTGATTGCAAAAGAGGGTAAATCGGCCACATTAAGATTACCATCTGGGGAGGTTCGTTTGATATCCCAAAACTGCTTAGCAACAGTCGGACAAGTGGGTAATCTTGGGGTGAACCGAAAAAGTTTGGGTAGAGCTGGATCGAAGTGTTGGCTAGGTAAGCGTCCTGTAGTAAGAGGAGTAGTTATGAACCCTGTGGACCATCCACACGGGGGCGGTGAAGGAAGAGCCCCAATTGGTAGAAAAAAACCCGCAACTCCTTGGGGTTATCCTGCGCTTGGAAGAAGAACTAGGAAAAGGAGAAAATATAGTGATAGTTTGATTCTTCGTCGCCGTAAATAGGAATATTCAAAATCGAATTTTTGGAATTCGAAATAATGTGATGGGCGAACGACGGGAATTGAACCCGCGCATGGTGGATCCACAATCCACTGCCTTGATCCACTTGGCTACATCCGCCCCTTATCGAGCTAAAGAAAGGATTTTCTCTTTTTTCCATTCATCATTATTGTTTTTATTCTGACCTCGATACTTAGATCGAGATATTGGACATAGAATGCCAATCTTTACTATGCAAAAAAAGGAGTAATCAACTGTGATAGGTCAAAACAAAAGATTTGTAGCAAAGAAAAAGAAAAGATATGTAGCAAAGAAAAAGAAAAGATATGTAGCTAAGCATTTATCGGAAAAAACGGAAAAAATAAAAATGGGGCAGGAGAACGAAATCATAAGAACTTGGTCTCGGGCATCTACTATTACACCCTCCATGGTTGGCCGTACAATCGCTATTCATAATGGAAAGGAACATATACCTGTTTATATAACAGAATCTATGATAGGTTACAAATTGGGAGAATTCGTGCCTACCCGTTTTTGGGGGATAGATGCAATAAATGATAACGATAATAAATCTGTAATGAAGAATCAAAAAAAATAGGGATCAAACATAAGGAGAAAGAATCTTATGAAAAATTTTAAAAAGCTAGCGGATAACCCTATGAAAAAGAACTCAAGTTCAAGTAAAGGAGTCCAAGTTTTAGCTCAACATATAGGTATTTCTGTTTCCAAAGCGCGAAGAGTAATTGATCAGATTCGCGGACGTTCCTATGAAGAAACAATTATGATACTAAGTTTCATGCCTTATCAAGCATCTTATCCCATTTTCAAATTAGTTTATTCTGCAGCAAAAAATGCTAATCATAATATGGGTTTAAACGAAGCTGATTTATTCATTAGTAAAGCCGAAGTCAATAGAAGTACTATTAGAAAAAAGGCAAGACCCCGTGCTCAAGGACATAGTTATCCAATAAAAAGAAGCACATGTCTTATAAAAGTCGTACTCAAGGAAAAACCGAAATCTTTATTAAATCAATCTAAAATTTAGATTCCTTTTCATTTAAAAAGATATGGATGAAAAAAAGAAAATAGAGAATTATGGGACAAAAAACAAATCCACTTTGTTTCAGACTTGGTACAACCCATAGTCATCATTCTGTTTGGTTTGAAGAACCAAAAAATTATTCTACGAGTATACAAGAAGATCAAAAAATACGAAATTTTTTCAAGAATTATGTACAATATAGAATCAAAAAAGGTTTACAAATTGGTACCAAGAAATATTTAGAAAAATTAAAAAAAATAGAGCAAAAGAATAAAAAACAAAAAAGTAAAAAAAAGAGAATATCTTTACCTCCCTTACCTCCCTTAGGCTTTGAAGGAATTATACGTATAGAAATTGAAAAACAAGGATTTAGAACACAAAAAACATTTATACGAGTCATCATCTATAGCGGATTCGTACCAAAATTCTTATTAAAAGGGAAATGTTTGGCAAAATTCAAGAAAAATGTAAAAAAACAAGAATTCTTTTCTATATACCCCAGATTAATTCGTATTCAACTCAAAAGAGCTGAACAATTATATAGCCAACCTAATCTTCTTGCAGAATTTATAACCTTACAATTAAAAAATAGAGTCCCCTTTAGAAAGACAATGCAACAAGCTATTGATTTAGCTAAAGAAACAGATACAAAAGGAATAAAACTTCAACTCGCAGGCCGTATCGACGGAAAAGAGATCGCACGTAAAGAAGGTAAAAGAAAGGGTAAACTTCCCCTACAAATAATTTGTGCCAAAATAGATTATTGTTCTCATACAATTCAAACTATCAATGGAGTTTTAGGCTTAAAAATTTGGATATTTAGAAAGTAGAGCAAAGTAGAAAAAAATGACTTTGTCTTTCTATATTTATAGCAACTAGAACTATTTTTTGAAAACGCATAAGCCGACCCAGTTTACGAATTTATTCGAAATATCAACGAATTCCTAAGATTCTAGGTGGAATAGGAGTTGTAATTCTGTCTACTTCTCAGGGTATAATGACAGATCGAGAAGCTCGACTTCAAAGAATTGGAGGAGAGATTTTGTGTTATATATGGTAATCCTCAAAAAAATAGAAAAAAAAGCTGTCAATAAAAAAAAATAATAATAATTTTGTATTTTAGAAATAATTATAATTATTTTTACGTTATTTAGCAGTTAAGTCTATTAATCCATATAATCGAGGAAAAAGATATGAAAGAGAAAAGAAAAACCAACATAGATATCAATAAAAAAGAGCAATTTCTTTATGAAGGAATAATTGTGGAACCGATCAAAGATATCTTTTTTTTTATCTTAAAAATCAAACCATTGTGAGTTATCTAAATGAAAGAGAGCAATTTCTTTCTAAAGGACTTGTAACCCATCAAAGATATCATGTTCCACGTACGTCTGCATCATAATAGTCAAATCGTTGTGGGTTTTCGATCTTTCAATATGCGCCGTAATCGTATACGTGTGTTACTAGGGGATAGAGTCAAGATACAAATAAGTGAATTTGATTCACAAAGAGGGAAAATTTCTTATCGATTTCCCCAAGATAGAAAAAAAAAAGACAAATTCTTTGATTGATTCTATTAGAGAAAAACGAGGAATTCGAATTAGTTAGGGTTAAATCAAAATTGAATTGACTCTTTTAGTATAATTGCTATGCTTAGTGTGTGATTCGTTAGTTTTTTTTTCTTTCAAAGTTAGAATTGAAAAAATCAACTAATCCTTACTAAAAACTTATTTCATAATAAAAAAAAACTAAAAACCAACCTATTGCTTCGTATTATCAAGATCCTAAGAAACAGTCACTATATGAATAAATCATATATTTGTAGCAACTGAAATCTCATCTTTTTTCTCTAATTCATAGAGAAAAAAGAAGATTATCCAGTGTTTAGTAAAAAAAAAAGGATTTTTATAAAAGGAGGGGTGATAGAAAGAAAGAACAAGATATCAATGCTATATGATCCCAATATGTATGGTCTATAAATCATGTGATAAAAGAAAAAGCAGTGTCACAAAGCATCAATAATCAAATATTCAATTCAAAAATACATAAAAAAGAGAAATTTTAATAAAAAAGAATAAAGAGTCCTGAGTTAAGAAAACTAAGGAAATTGACTCAACAACAAATTTTGTTGGAAGCTCCATTGCAGAGTTTAGACCTAACCATGAATAGAGAAGCTATGGGAACGACAGAACCTGTGACTATGTAGAATTCTATTCAAAAAAATTCTAAAAATTCATTAGGTGGGATGGCGGAACAAACTAAGAAAAAATTGAATTATTTATTCTGAAAGTCATGAATTGAACCTACGAATGAAAGAAAAAAATGAAAAAGAAAACAGTAAATATTCGCCCGCGGAATACCTAATTTATTTACGAAAAATAATTTTGACATTATTCAATAGAAATCAGGAAAGAAAAGATTCTTTATAAAAGAAAGAAGCATCATATTCTATATTCAAATTTCAATATGCACAAAAGAACACACATCTCTGCCTTAATTTATCCTATATAGAAATAGATAAATTCCTTTTTTTTTTTTTGAAAAAATCGAATTT